TAAACTGTTAGATAATCATAGTCGATGATAACATTACTGTTCGCAACGCTATTACAGAACCGTACATGAGATTTTCACCTCATACGGCTCCTCGAAGGTCGCACATAAATCTAAGGACCCGTTTGATATTATTTATCTTGATATGTTTATAGGCTAAAATAACAATCTTTCGTAAGGTCCCCAATTAGACAATGGAATTCTGTCTGCTATTTTCGTTTTTATTAGAAAGTGCTTCTGAATTGATCTTCTCTTTTAAAAATTTTCAATTTTTTTGTTGAGGAATAACTTAACCTTTGAATAAAATGTTTCTTGTAGAAATATCAATAAATATTTCAACCTAGCGTTTTTTATTACGAAAAAATTATACATTTCGTTAGTTCACGAAACATTACAAGAATTCTATCTCTCTAAAAAAAGTATTTATTTTTTTGTAGTGCAATTCTGTCGATTTTATTTTTTCGTTCCTATTCTCCTTTCTCAGAAAAAGGGACTTTACTTTAAAGAAAGCAAAGTAAAGGATTACTTCGTTCTTGATAGTTATTTAATTAATCGGTGGATAGGAGCATACTCTGGATCGGAATCGTGGGGAGTACTCCTTCATCATTTCTACCAACGTAAAGCCCCAATTAGAATCCCTTTTTATGCAGTATGCACAGAAAAATCCTGTTGAATAACTTACATAATCTCTATTACGAATCCTTTGTGTACCTTGGTGTTCCTAACTATCCACCTTTTTTGGTCAAAAATACCCCGTAAGGCTAATACATGTATGCTAATAATTCTAACTAGTAAAATCCCTAGACAGTTGCTCTTTTGAACCCGCTTCAAGTCATGATGACTAATCACTCAATCTTGGGGTAAACAGTCTATAATGCTTATGTTTACTTTCACTGAACTCTTGTACATAGGAAATGAGACTGAATCTTTTTACTGCAAAATAAGAAGCCGTTTTTTTCACTCATAGAACTATCTGGTTTTGTTCATCAACCCGAATGATGAATAAAAAATTAAAAAATATCTATATATTCAACTCATGAAATTTCCTTTCTATAAAGAAAATAAATAGAGGAAATTTGATGTCTCAACGAATCGCACGTAGAGATATTGATAACACACATAGAGTTAATGGTATTTCATAACTAATTGATTGAGCAGCAGCCCGTAAACCACCTAAAAAGGAATATTTATTATTTGATCCATAACCTGACATAAGAAGGCCCACGGGAGCAATACTTGAAATGGCAATCCATAAAAAAACACCAATATTTAAATCCGATAAAACAAGGTGATATCCAAAAGGAATTACTAAAAAACTTAGTAGAATTGATGTGACTGCTATGGATGGTCCAATACTGAATAGACGAATATCTCCTCTTGAGGGAAGAAGATTCTCTTTGAAAAGTAATTTTGTACCATCTGCTAAAGCTTGCAAAATTCCCAAAGGCCCGGCGTATTCAGGTCCAATACGCTGTTGTATCCCTGCGGATATTTCTCTTTCTAGCCAAACGATTACTAGTACACCTATTGTGATTCCTAATACAGGAGTAAAAATAGGGATAAGCATCCATATGATCCCATATACCTCTTTTAAGGATTCCAATCTAAAAAAAGAATTGATAGCTTGTATTTCTGTTGCATCTATTATCATTTTAACGATCAACTTCTCCCATAATGATATCTATGCTACCTAGTATCGTCATAATATCAGCCAATTTCATTCTTTTAACTAACTGAGGAAGGATTTGCAAATTGATAAAACCTGGTGGTCGGATTTTCCATCTCCAAGGAAAAACACCCTTATCTCCTATCAGAAAAATTCCTAATTCTCCTTTTGGAGCTTCTACTCTTACATAAAGTTCTTGTTTTGACAATTCAAAAGTAGGAGAAGGCTTTTTACTGATAAAGCGATAGTCAAAATCATTCCATTCGGGATCCTGTACTTTATCAAAGCGCCGGATTTCTAAATTCTCATAGGGACCCCCCGGAATTCCTTCTAAAGCCTGTTGAATAATTTTTATTGATTCTGTCATTTCACTAATTCGTACTAAATAACGAGCTAACGAATCCCCCTCTTTTTGCCATTGAACTCTCCAATCAAATTCATCGTAAGACTCATAATGATCAACCTTACGAAGATCCCATGGTATTCCAGAAGCTCGTAGCATTGGTCCTGATAAACCCCAATTTATTGCCTCCTCTCCGCCAATAATGCCTATTCCCTCAACTCGCTCTAAAAAAATTGGATTCCGTGTAATAAGTCTTTGATATTCAGTAACTCTTGTTAAAAAATAGTCACAAAAATCCAAACATTTATCTATCCAGCCATAAGGTAAATCAGCAGCAACCCCCCCGATACGAAAATAATTATGCATCATTCGCATACCGGTGGCAGCTTCGAATAGGTCATATATCAATTCTCTTTCTCGAAAAATATAGAAGAAGGGCGTCTGTGCACCAATATCTGCCATAAAAGGGCCAAGCCATAATAAATGCGAAGCTATACGACTTAACTCTAACATAATAACTCTGACATAGCTGGCCCTTTTAGGCACTTGAATATTGCCTAACTGCTCTGGACCATTTACAGTTATTGCTTCTGTGAACATAGTAGCTAAATAATCCCAACGTGTTACATAAGGTAAATATTGTATAATTGTTCGGTTTTCCGCAATTTTTTCCATCCCTCTATGTAAATAACCCAATATCGGTTCACAGTCAATAACATCTTCACCATCTAGAGTAACAATGAGTCGAAGAACACCGTGCATTGATGGGTGCTGAGGACCCATATTTACTATCATAAGGTCATTTCGTATAGCTGGTGCAGTCATAGGTTTTTTTTTCGATTCATTTTTCCATGAATTGCTGAAAGCGAAAAGAAGTTCATCAAAATTTAAGCGAAAATGCAAAACAACTCTTCAAATTAATGATTTTTTGTTTCTCGAATATCCAACCGGCCAATTAATTCTTTATAACGTACTTTATTTTTTTTTGACAAATAGGCCAGCAGCCGTTGACGTTTTCCTAGAACTTTACGCAGACCTCTCTGAGATAAATAGTCTTTTTTGTGCAATTCCAAATGTGAAGTAAGTCTCCGTATCCTATTTGTGAAACTCACTACTTGAAATTCAACGGATCCCTTGTTGTCTTTGTTTTCCTCTGTCAAAAAAATTACACTTAATTCTTTTTTTATCATAAAAAGTTCCTCTTATCCTTTTATTTAATTTACATATATATCTTATATTTTATCGATCAGTAATAATAATATCAGTCATTTTAATGTAGTAATTAGTATACACAAAAATTATAATTTTTTTCTGGACTCCTGATTTTAGTAATCAAATTTTTAATTTTCTTTGGTCAGGGATAAGAGGGGATGGTACTTTTTTACACTCACAACGTCGAAAAATTTAGACCTAAAATTAGGAAGATTCCGTTGATTCGTTTATAGATTTTATCCAAACAAATTGATACGTCATTGATTTAGTATTAACTAAAAAATTGATCTATATCTATTTTAAACTAATATGTAAGCTAGGGCATATGTGCATCTGTTTGCTTTTGTATATATATGGTACAGAATAGATATGAAAAATGTACCATCAACCTATTTTTTTTGATTGTGGATATATTCTTAATATACTAAAAAGGTTTCCATTATTGGTAGCAAACCAATATCGATTCATACAAGCCAAGTCTTCTAATCGATAATTGGGCCAAAGAAAAAACTTTAATTGAATTAATTCGTTTTTATCTATATCAAAATGTTTACTTTGATCCAAAAAAAGATTCCCACTTTTTATGTTTTTTGTGTTACAAAATACTCGATTTCTATCCACACCCTTTCTATTTTTTGAATTGAAAAAAAAGAGAATTCTCAATTCTCTACGACGTCTAGACGATAAAATATTTTCAGGAAGAATAAAATCATAAGATTTGTTGTCTATATTTTTAGTTATTTTTTGATATCTTGTAATAGATTCATCCAATTTATTCTTATTGAAATATCTTTTTTGTCGATTTCTTTGAGGAGTTTGGTACTTACTCTTATGAACCAACGAAATAATTATCGTTTGATGCATAATAAAGTATCCGTCGTTTTTTACAGACAAACGAATCGGTTCGATAAGAAATATCCCCTTTTTATTCAATTCTATAGGAGTAAATTTATTCCGAATTACCATTATATCCAGATTTATTTCTTTCCTTTGAATAGACGATATAGTAGTATCTCTTGGATTTCTCAGTCCAAGCAAATAACAATATATTTTGATATTATTGATCATTCTTTCAGTGAACTTCGGAATTAAACCATCGTCTATTATCCATTGAAAAAGCAAATAGTGTTTGCGTAAGAAAATTATTTCTGGTCTCATCTTATTCCGCATCTTGGATTGTTTTTTCGTTTTACCTTGGTTTTGTGCATAGGATCTAAGACCTTTTCGGCCTGAGGGTTCTTTTTTTTCTTGATTTTGATTCATTATTTCAAAATATATTTTTTCATTCGATGGTCTAAAAAAATGGAATTTTTTATTTTCATTTCTTTTTTTATTTTTATTCAAATTTAAAAGAAGTAATTTGCTTGGTATAATCCACGGTTTGGTTTTGTATACATTATAAAGTGGCACAAATTCTGGAAAGAAGGGAAGTTTCATATTCGTTGATATTGATATGGGGTTTAGTATTTCTTCATTCATTTCCATCCAATCAAAAAAAAGTTTCTTGTCATTGATCGTATTTCTTTCTGAATCTTCAGGAATCGTCAGATAAAAAAGAGCTTTTTTGGCTATTTTCTCCATTTTGGGGTAATTCTTCCTTCCAATCTTAGTATTTCTATTACTGTTATAATCCATTTTTGTCCAGGGCTCCATATCTATTTTTTGTCTTAGATAAAAAATTATAATTTTCCAATCAAAATATTTTCTATCTGGATTTGTTTGCATATACATAAGATTGCCCCTTTCTAGATAATTATTGGTAGGAATTTCCTCCAGGCTTTCAAAGAATTTTTGTTTATAATTGTTGTAATTAAAAGTAATCTTTTGGTTGTTATTTAATTCTGATTCTGATGGTGATCCATAAATAATATATGAGGCCTTACTCATTTTAGAATTAATAGATTTATATGATAAAAGATCGTATCTATAGTATTTTGAAAAATTATATTTTTGGTTTGGTAATGGATAGACTTTAAAATCTTTTTCTTTTTTGTCAGAGAGTACTAGTTCTTTTTCATATGAATTCCATTTTTTTAAATCTTTATTTTTGGTTATACCGCTTTCATTAATTTTAGTTCTCCATTTTTGTGGTATTAATCCAGACCATTTAATCTGAGATAAATTGTATTGATGATGACCTCTTAACCAGTTTTTCCATTGACTCGTTTCACAACTTGAAAATTTCTTATGTCTTAATTCGGAATGAAATATTCTTTGTGTTACAAAAGAATTCTTTATTGGAGTTTTACGAAAAAAAGATGTTCCATGAGAGTCAAGAATACATCTTAACTTATACAAGTGAATAACTCGGGTTTGTGATAATTTGTAAAATACATATGCTTGCGATAAGCAAGATAAGTCAAAAAAAAGATGTGAATTTCTATTACTAACTTTAATATTGTAAAGCGCCCTTTTTAGAGTTGAAATATATTGAATTTCTTTTTTGTTTTTTTTCTTTTTTATTTCTTGGTTAGTTTTAGTATTGTAAATGGATTTATAAAAATAAAAAATTCTTGATGCGAGAACAAGTTGTGTAGGAATTCTGGCAATATTAATGATACATAGAAGGGTATCTATATACATTCTTTTAATTAAAATCTTTTGAAAATTTTGTAATTGGCAGATTAATCGAGTGCTTCTTCTTTTTATTTTAAAATTTTTCAAAAGATTTTTTGTCAGTTTTACTTTTACATTATAACTTGTTTTGTTAGGATTTATTTTTTTCTTGGCGTTACTGTTTTTTTCTTTCGTAAGACTCTTTGTTTTATTTCTGATTGTCCTTGTTCTATCAGTTATATTTTTGATTGTTTTTTCTCGAAGTGAATAATTTGTATTATCAGTAGATTTCATTTTACTAAACGAGTCGTGAATTGTCTGATTGCTGATTATATAATTTTGTTCTTGGTTAGTTTTACTGGATTCATGCATTTTTCTCAATCTAAAAAATAGAATTGGATTTACTTTTGAGAGTCCTTTTTTTATTCTTTTTAGAAAAAAAAATAAAACGTTTTTGATAACCCCCTGTTTTGTTTCTTTTGAGTCTTGGAGAAACAATTTGGTTCTTTCTTTTAAAACGTTTAGAACTTTAAAAAATTTTTTTTTTCTCATTTCTTTTTTTAGTTTTTTAAAAATAGGCTTAAAAAAGGAAGGTTGGGGGGGGACAGACCCAAAGGGTCGGTTTGTTTGTGCTCCCCAAGCCGTTAAAAAACTAAACTTTTGTTGTTCTTTTTTTAAATCTTTATAAGAAGAAAAATAAGGCCTTGATTTAGATCTGTGCCAGGGTTTCAAATAGAAAGGAAATACTATTTTTATCTGAATACCCTCTTTAAACCATTTTTTTGGAAGTTCTAGTTCTGATAATTGAACACCATTATAGGTACATATAATATGCTTTTCTCTATTCCATCCATCGAAATCTTCAGCCCACTCGGGGGGTTGGGATAATAAGATACGTCCGATATTTTTGACTATTATCAATGAAGGTAATAAAAAATATTTCCTAATAATTGATTGAATTATTAATATTAAACTTCTTGTTGCTTGCGGATATGGAATGAAATCCCAGGCCTCCGTGATTTTTTTCCACGCTTTTTCTTTGATTTTGTTCTCTTCCTCCTTTTGTATTTTTTGGTTTTCTTCTGTATAATCTTTCAATCCTATTCCTTTACTTTTAAAAGCTCTAAAAAAAAATTCAATCTGTTCGGGAATATTAAAAGAAAAAAGGGGGGATTTTTTTATTCTGTCCAAAAAAAGAGGGGAATGCACATTTGCTTGAAACAGTTTCGAAATCAAAGTTTTACGTCTTTGAGCACGCATAGAACCTTTGATGAATTCTCGACGAAAATCTGATTCTTCCGAATAGTCTCTAATAGACACCCAATTTTTGACACTTGTTTTGCGACTACGTTTGGTAGGTTTGTAAATTATTACACGATCTCTTTTTCTTGAACGTATATGATAATCCAACGGTAGGCCTTTGTGAGCTGTGCCCGACAGGAATTCCAACTCGGTAATAAGTTTGTATGACCATCGAGGAATTTTTTTACTGATTTCTTTTATTACAAATTTTTGTTTTGTTTTTTGACCATTAGGGCTGGTTAGAATTGTATTCAATACAAATTTTAAAAATTTGGCTCTTTTTTCTGAACCAATCCTTCCTTGTTCTTTTTCTGAAAATAAAGAGAGGCCCTTCAAATTTAAACTCGATCCCGATTCTCTATCAAAATTACTGATTAAAGTAAAGAAATGACGATTTTCCGCTGAAAAAGTTTTTTTATCAAAT